TGAAACTTGCTTGAACATGAATAACTCCCTTGGGGATTCTACGTGTATTCTTACGTGAACCAATACGTCTATTTCTACGCGAACCGATTTTTGGTATAGGTTTTGCCATATTTTATCATCTCATAAATATAAGTCAGAGATATATGGATATATCCATTTCATGTCAAAACAGATCCTTATTCTTTTTTTTTTTTTTTTTTTTTTTTTTTTTTTTTTTTCTTATTTATTTATTTGTACATCTGTACATCGGGTCCTTTCGATTTCGAGAGTCTTTTTGTTTTAGAAAGATTATCCTTGTCTTTGTTTATGTCTCGGGTTAGAACAAATTACTATAATTCGTCCCCGCCTACGGATCAATCGACATTTTTCACAAATTTTACGAACGGAGGCCCTTATTTTCATATTTGTCATTCCTTTTTTAAATTCCGAATCTACTTATTGGAAGAAAATAAGTTTCTTGAAATTTTGAATTTCGAATTGTATCCTCACGAAAGAATGTTGAAATTGAAAAAACCGCCTAATCATTCAATTCTTTGCTTTGGAGTCTCTAAATTATACGCCCTTTGGTTGAATCATAAGGACTTACCTCAATTTTTAGTCTATTTCCTGGTAGTATACGTATAAAACTAGATGAAATCCTTTACGAAACAAAAACCAGAATAATTTTTTTGTTATCTAAACGAATCCGGAAGATACATACCATCGGTAAGTTGTTCAGTAATTAAACCCTCATGAATCCATTTTTGTTGTTGCATTCCAGGTAAAACCGCTTTGAAGTATCAACTAATGTAAGAGGGATAATATTATAAACTTGTCCTTTCTCTTTTTTCACAAATATGACCGTGTCGGCTATTAGAAAGATTACCATATATAACACAAAACTTCTCCGCCGATTCCTTCTAGTCGAGCCTTTCGATCTGTCATTATACCTCGAGAAGTAGAAAGAATTACAACCCCCATTCCGCCTAAAATTCTAGGAATTCGTTGATAGTTAGAATATATTCGTAGACCGGGTCGACTGATCCGTTTTAAATTTAAAACAGTTCTATATGGTCCTTTCCTATTTCTTCTATGTCGTAGGGTTAAAACCAAAAAATATTTATTGCTTTCTTGATGTTTTCTCACGTTTTCAATAAAACCTTCTTGTAAAAGGATTTTAACAATATTTTCAGTGATGTTAGTAGATGGTATTCGAACTGTTCTTTTTTTATTCATGTCAGCATTTCGTATAGAGGTTATTATGTCAGCAATAGTGTCTTTACTCATGATAAACTAAGATTTTTGTTTCCCCCGAATTTTGATATAATCAACATGCTCTTTTTCTTTTTTTCTGAATTTTTTAATATTTATGAATTATTAAAGATATATACGTGATAGATAAACAATTTACTAATTAATTAAATAAATTGAATCAATTTCATTCAAATACTATATTAAGGTCTTCCCCTATAATACTTCAGGTGCTAATGAAACTATTTTAGTGAAATTTAACTGTCTTAATTCCCGGGCGATCGCGCCGAAAATTCGGGTTCCTTTTGGATTTCCTTCTTGATCAATAACAACCGCAGCGTTGTCATCATATCGTATTATCATACCGTTGTCGCGTTTGAGTTCTTTACAAGTACGTACAATGACAGCTCGGACCACTTCCGATCTTTCTAGAGGTGTATTTGGTACTGCTTCCTTGATTACAGCAACAATAATGTCACCAATATGAGCATATCGTCGATTACTAGCTCCTATGATTCGAATACACATCAATTCTCGGGCCCCGCTGTTATCCGCTACATTCAAATGGGTTTGAGGTTGAATCATATCATTTTTTTTTTATCGGTTTTTTCTTTTTCAATGCAAAGCAAAGGTATAAATAAAAAAAAGAAATATTATTTGTTCAAAACAAAAAAAGAAACCTGCAATTGTTTTTTTTTCATCCCCAAAACCCCTTTCGTTTGTTTCTACATTCCTATCCAGAAAGAATGAATTGAGTTCGTATAGGCATTTTAGATGCCGCTATTGAAATAGCCCTTCTAGCTATATTTTCTGCTACTCCGCTCATTTCATAAAGTATTCTACCGGGTTTAACGACAGCTACCCAATATTCGGGAGATCCTTTCCCCGAACCCATACGTGTTTCTGTAGGTCTTACTGTAACAGGTTTGTCTGGAAATATGCGTACCCATATTTTTCCACCGCGGCGTGCATTTCGTGTCATTGCTCGCCGCCCTGCTTCTATTTGTCTAGATGTGATCCAAGCGGGTTCAAGCGCTTGAAGAGCATATCTACCGAAGCAAATACGATTACCTCGATAAGATATTCCTTTCATTCTTCCTCTGTGTTGTTTACGGAATCTGGTTCTTTTGGGGTTATAGTTGATGGTTGTTTAGTAATTCCATCCATCTCTACTACAGAACCGGACACGAGAGTTTCTTCTCATCCAGCTCCTCGCGAATTAAACAATTAAAAAAAATTAAACAAAAAAAATACACGGTTAATAATATATGGAATCGTGGGATTCTTTGAAATTTGATCTAATCAATTATAAATTAGAAATTTTTTGTGTTTTAATATATAATTTAACACGTATTCTATTTATAGATAATGTCGTTTTGGTAGAACGCTATAATGAATCTTTATTTTGTTTTTCCTTTTATTTCGAATCGACTAAAATTTATAAATAAAAAAAATTCGCGGGCGAATATTTACTCTTTCAACATTCAGTTGTAAGATTAGTCTATGACATGACCTCTCAGAATAAATGAATAGGTTTCTGGTTCGTTTCGCCATCCTACTCAATGAATCATTAGGATTCGTTTTCAATAGAATCTTATGCATTCACAGGTTCTGTCGTTCCCACCACTTCTCGATTAATGATTAGGTCTGAATTTTACAACGGAGCCTCAAATTAAATTTATTCTTGAGTCAACCTTCTCAGTCTTTATTGGCTCGGGGCTCTTGATTTTTTGTTCTATGCACGGATTTGTCTAATTATGGATCAATCAGTATTGATGCTTTATTACATTCCCTTTATATGAGATGACTCATAGACCTTACATATTAGAATTCTATATCATTAATATTCTTTTTCTATCTTTCTCTCACCCTTCCATTTATCTGTATACTTTATATTGCTTTACAACCCATAATATATTGCTTTACAACCCATAATCAGATTGTTTTTTTTTTTTTTTTTGTTTATGTAAAAAAGATTTCAGTTGCTACAATGATATGACTTATATATCATATCTTGACTGGTTCTTTCTATCCAGATAACACGAAGTGATGAGTTGGTTATTAGTTCTATAGTTATCAGTTTGTACTATGGGCTGTCCATTTTTTTGAATCCCAACCCTAAAAAAACCAACGAGTCACACACTAAGCATAGCAATTATATCAAATGATTAATCGAATTTTTATTCAACCTTATAGAATTGTTCTTTTTTTTTTTTATTATTTACCAGAAAAAGAATGAAAGAGTTTGCCATTTTTTGTTTTATCACCAGATCTAACTAAATATAAGTCAAGTAAGTTCTTATTATTCCTCGTCTACAAATATCCAAATTTTGATGCCTAATACCCCATAGATAGTTCGAACTGCATAGGAACAATAATCAATTTTAGCTCGAATGGTTTGTAGAGGAACTCTACCTTCTCGGATCCATTCAACACGTGCAATTTCTTTTCCGTCGATACGCCCTGCAATTTGTACTTGAATCCCTTTTGTACCTGCCTGTTCAGTTAATTCAATAGCTTTTTTCATTGCTTTGCGAAATGAAACTCTATTCTTTAATTGTCCGGCTATAAATTCTGCAAGAATATTGGGGTGCCCGTAAGGATTCGCAATTCTTGTAATAGCAATGTTGAGTTTTCGGTTTACACAATTGAGTTCTTTTTGTACATGCGTCTGTAATTCTTCGATTCTTCGAGTCCTGTCTTCTATTAATAACTTGGGGAATCCCATATAGATTATGACCTGAATCAAATCGATTCTTTTTTGAATCTCTATACGTGCAATTCCCTCTACATTAGAGGATATTTTCATATTATTTTGCACATAATTTTTGATACAATCTCGTATTTTTTGATCTTCTTGTAGATCCTTTGAATAATTTTTTGGTTGTGCAAACCAAAGAGAATGATGACCTTGGGTTGCACCAAGTCTGAAACCAAGTGGATTTATTTTTTGTCCCATAATCCCCCACTACTATATATATCGTGAAACGTGACATCTGTTTGTATTTTTTTTTTATTCATTCGATTTTTTTTAAGCATAACATAATATAGCGTATTTGTATTTTTTATAATATAAAATATTCTTCCTTTAAGTATTCCTCAGCTCTAATTTATAGAATTTCCTTTTATCTATTTCTTCCTCTTCATCTAAAGATATATCTTTCAATACAATAGTTATATGACAAGTGGATCTTTTTATAGGATAACCTCGGCCTCGAGCCCGGGGCTTTAATTTTTTCACAGTTGTGCCCTCGTTAACTTCGGCTTTACTAATGATTAAACTTGTTTCGTTCAAACCCTTATTGTGATTAGCATTTGCTGCTGCAGAATAAACCAATTTTAAAATGGCATAACATGCTCGATAAGGCATAAGTTCTAGTATCATAAGTGTTTCTTCATAGGACCGCCCACGAATTTGATCAATTACTCTTCTCGCTTTGTGAGCAGACATACATATATGTTGACCTAAAGTGTATACTTCTGTATATTTCTTCACCTTTCTCTTCTGTATCATAAGATTCACCTCTCATTAATGAACGATAAGCATCTATATTTTATTATTTTTTAATTAATTATTAACGACGGGATCTATTATCATTTTTCGCATGCCCCCGGAAATTTAGAGTAGGTGCAAATTCTCCCAATTTATGTCCTACCATACGATCCGTTATATAAATAGGCAAATGCTCCTTTCCATTATGGATAGCGATAGTATGCCCGATCATTGTAGGTATAATGGTAGACGCTCGGGACCAGGTTACTATTATTTC